CACAATTCGCTTCTGATCTCGATAAAGCCACTCAGAATCAATTGGCAAGAGGTCAACGATTACGTGAGTTGCTCAAACAATCCCAATCAGCCCCTCTCACGGTGGAAGAACAGATAGTCACTATTTATACTGGAGCGAATGGGTATCTTGATCCGTTAGAAATTGGACAGGTAAAGAAATTTCTCGTTCAGTTACGTACCTACTTAAAAACAAATAAACCTCAGTTCCAAGAAATCATATCTTCTACCAAGACATTTACCGAGGAAGCGGAAGCCCTTTTGAAGGAAGCTATTCCGGAACAGATAGAACTGTTTCTACTTCAGGAACAAAAATAAAGAAATTGATTACTCTTAGTGCAAGACCAATCATTGAGAAATGTTTCCGATTCGAATCATTCAAAATATGTTTCTTGGCATAGCAATCTACAAAAATAGATGGAAATAAATTGCGTCCAATAGGATTTGAACCTATACCAAAGGTTTAGAAGACCTCTGTCCTATCCGTTAGACAATGGACGCTTTTCATTCCTATTTTTTTTTTTTCACATTCTTACTTTCCTGTCTCCTTTCGGATAAAAGAATCGGATTGTATGTGAAAGAAAGATTTTAGGGACATATCCGAATCAATGATGCATGTATCATAATAATTAATATGAAGCGGGTAGCGGGAATCGAACCCGCATCGTTAGCTTGGAAGGCTAGGGGTTATAGTAGACGTCGATTTATCATTTTAAACGTCTCTAATTCAAAACCGAACATGAAATTTTTGTTTCATTCGGCTCCTTTATGGAAGATCGATAGATTCCCAGATCTAAGACGTAAACGAAACTAAAAAAAAAAAGAAAACATTTACCGTGTATGGGAAAAGGGAGTCAATCTGAATTCAAAGAAAAAACATTTGGCCCATAACATCTATGTCAGCCCTTTCCGTCTGAATGCATCCAAAACGACTTGCTTTCTAGATGATCCCTTTAGAAAGAGGGAATTATCACAAATCTTTCTAATTACTTCGTTCCTTATTTCTACTTGGGAGAATCCTGAAGAGAAGAATTTTATTTCCACCGAGCTGAAACAATATGTCGATGGCTCTAGTAAACCAAAGTCATCGTTTAATAGCTATTTGGCTTCAATCTCCCCCTTTACAAAAAAAAAAAAAAAAATTGGAAGATCTAGTTACGATTAGAAATAGACTTTTGTATCTTCATCCATGGATCCTTTACTTATACTCATTCAGCTGGAAGGGTTGATCCAACTTAAAAAAAAAAAAAATTATGCTTCGCAATTCCATAATCCAATTTTGTTATTCAATTTCGAATTGACTTGACTTTTGGATACAAATCACGATAATGTATATTTTTCCTCAAATGTAGCATTGAGAGGTAAGGGATTAAACCCCTTTAAGAAATAAAGTTTTTGATCAGAATAGGAATCAAACCGAAGGACCCCTTATCTATTTCACTTGTTAATAGAACGAATCACGCTTTTACCACTAAACTATACCCGCTACAATATGATTATTGTATACGAATGGACTGTTTGTCGAACAAGGGAGTGAAACGTAATCAAGATAGGATCAGAATCATGAAAATGAGAGTGTTGACATGTTGTGTTCTGACGGGGAGAATAGGAGAAGAAGGTTCGTTTAAATAACAAGTTATATCTTTTATTGGGGAGTCATTACTGAGAGTACCGGACCAAAAGAGTCATTGAAGTCGGAATATAAAAATGAGTTGTACAAGAATCCAGAGCTCCATTTTTCTCTACTCCCTTTCCTATTCATTCAACTGCCAAATCTTATGAATTCGGGTCGATTGGATCGAGTGAAAAATCATAGTATTCGTTTGGTTTGTGAACTCAAGTGTTCAAACAAAGTTTGTCCTTTGAAGAAATATATGAGTTCTATTATACTCGAAAAAGTATGTTTTTTATTGCAGTATTGCAGTAAGTAAATCGATCAAAAGAAAAACAACGAAGAAATGGCACCCCTATCATAGGAATGGAAATAGCCTTGTTGCTGTTTCAATAACAAGTATTTTTGCTTTCAAATCAAATAAATCATTTGATCTATGATTCATTGGAACAAGGAATGGCCTGGCTAGGTACTGGCCAGGCCGGGGGAATAAAAAAAAACTTTTCGGATGAAATCAAAGAGGTACTCTTTCTATTGGAGATATCTGTTTCGTTATCTTTATCTAAATGGAAGTGGTGATTGATAAAACTCGTCTATATCTATAGAATAAAGAAAGATAAGGAAAGACTTTTATCAATCTTTACTTCACGCGTCACATATGAATTATCCTTTTTGAATTGGAATTGGGAGAGATGGCTGAGTGGACTAAAGCGTCGGATTGCTAATCCGTTGTACGAATTATTTGTACCGAGGGTTCGAATCCCCCTCTCTCCGTTCCTTCTGATCACTTGAGATTTCCCGTTCGAATTCGAAAAACTCTCGAACCCCTTATTTCTCATATCATAGTTAAATGTATGGAATAGAGAAAGAAAATCTTAAAAAAATTCAGAAATCAAGCAAAGAAAAACCTCTGATTTTTTTTATTCATCACGTCCAGGATTACGTCCTGGATCATTAGATAGGAACCCGAAGATGAAGAGAGAAACAAAGAATATCACTACTGTGTAAACGAAGAGTTTGAGAGTAAGCATTACACAATCTCCAAGATCATTTGGGGGGGAAATAGGGGAATAGATTCTCCATTTTTGTACCACACATTCCGTTTTGACACCAAGAAAAGAAATGAAGCGGTTTCTAGAAAACAAAGAAAGGAATTTGCAGGAATTCATTTGTAATAAGATTCTGATTGTTTCATTAACAAAGTTATCTCTCATACCCACAATTAGGTATTGTGGGAACCCTACATAGGGTCTTTGACCCACAGAAGGTCAGAATGAAGAAATGAGGTGATTCCGATTCATCGCGGCTATCCAAAAGAATTTCCATGTTTGAGTCGAGGGTTCATTATCTGATCTTATCAATTGTTAGAATAGCTTTTTTTTTTGATCGAATAAATCATGAATGTTTCTAAGACAGTATTAAAGATCTCATCGAAAACTTACAGCAGCTTGCCAAACAAGGGCTAAGAGAAAAAAGAGCACAGGTATGACTGGCATAACATCTACGATTGGATTGAAAAAAGCGTAAGCTTCGGGCAATTTGGCGAAGAAAAAGCTACTCGAATGAAGGGCAGAATTAAGACAGATCAAACTAAAGATATTAAGCATAACAAACATTTTGTTCTTGGAGATAATTTCATTATTATTGGGTTATTGATATAAGGGGAAAAATGAAGAAAGTAAGGGAAGGTAGGCTGCAAAATCTTTCTTTTTCTTTGAACTCCCCCAATCAAAAATCCTTCAATTACCAAATGAGAATAGAAGGAATCATACCTTACATACAATATCTTAATTGAATTATATGTAATGATCAATGAATTCATTTTGATTCTACATCTAGATGTGTAGAATCCTAGCAAGAACCTATTCCATAGATATAGATATTGGGGCTGGAATTGACGAACAACCAATACCAATATTATTAGTGTTTATTTGTGTGGAATAGAAATTTAAATGGGGCGTGGCCAAGCGGTAAGGCAACGGGTTTTGGTCCCGTTACTCGGAGGTTCGAATCCTTCCGTCCCAGACCAGACCGATTCTATTCTATCAGAACAAAAATTCTTCTTTTTAACAATCTTCTGTTTAAGAGTGTAATGTTGGATACAATGTGATCCAATCTTTCTTTGTGATTTCTAATGATTCTTCTATAGAATTTTCCCTTTCCATTTTGTTTCTCACAAACGGATCGAGTATCAATGAGACGTGGATGGAAATAAATATCTTTTTTGATATAGGTAGGATGGGAATAAAGATCAAAGTGAAATTCAAAAAAAAAATTGGGTGGTCCATTCAGCGTATACTCGCTCCCCGCTCATATTCATATTGAAGGTTAGTTAGTCATTTGGAGAAACTTTATGCCCCATATCTATGATATTTTGATTCTCACATGATGCATTCTGAATCGAAATTCGAAAGAAAAGAGAGGTTTCTATCTTCCCTAAAGTAAATAAATATAGGGTAGACAAAATGACTAATTCTATGTGTGTGGATCCTGAATTCTAAACAGGAGGGAGTTCTTGGTATTAATTCCATTGCTGGGATTAAAGTTCCTGAGTGGGACAAAATCCAAATAGTAACGAAGAATGGATAGGGACCAATTTGGCTTTGTACTTATACAAGATAGGATAGCATCCCATAAGAAGAGAAGATCTTTTTAATTGACTTTGGGTATGATTCATGATCCCCATAGAATTCGTGTAGATATGAGTTAATCCGCGGTATCCATTTCAAGACCCTTGTCATTCGGATCTTATTAACAAACAAGAAAATTCAATATGGAACAGATCATTTTCTTTGGACCTAATTTCTTTTATTTTTTTTTTTAATGTGTTTCATTCATCTAATAAAATATGAGGTTAAATTAGATTCTTGCTGAGACTCCCCCAGATAACTATCCATCCGTATATGAAAATAAAGTATGGACTACTTAATATACATATACCGATTGAGCCAATGACTATTCATGATTCCATATTGAATCAATTCCATACCGGTCCCAAATTAGAGGAATGTTATGGTAAAACTTCGTTTGAAACGATGTGGTAGAAAGCAACGTGCGACTTGAAGGACATTATCGGCTGTGGATTCTTGCACCCACCATTTTATATATCAATGAAGATGCTCTTGGCTCGACATAGTTTTTGTTCTATTCCACTAGGACCCCAATTTTGGGATTGTAATAAAATCAATAGTACATGATGGAGCTCGAGCACAAAGAATTGATTCATTTAGCAGAGGGAAGGATCTAGGGTTAATGCCAATCAATAAGTTGGAACAACTTCGTAAGTATATCTTCGGTATAGAAATCGAAAGGATCAAGTTCGAACAAGTAAAAAAAAAAGTAAAACGAATTTGTCGGAATTTGTAAAACTATTTCGATCAAAAGTGTATCACAGGGGAATCCATCATTTCTATAGAACGAAATAAAAAAAGGCATGTTGCTGCCATTTTGAAACAAAAACAATTAAGGATCACCGAAGTAGTGTCTAAACCCAATGATTCAAAGCAAAGATAAAATAAGGGATGCCGGAACAAGGAAAGACGATTTTCAATTGTCTCAACAACTAGAATGGGGAAGAAAAAAATAGATTCTAGGCGAGACAAACAAAAGAGGTTAGAGACGGCTCAATAAATGTCTAAGGATTTCCCTTCGAGCTCTTTGAGAATTACCCAACTTGAGTTATGAATACGAATGAGATTTTTTTTTTCAGGAAGGAAGAACAAAAAAAAACGACTCAAATCGTAGTCTAATTGATGATTTTGTGGATCCATTTGCCACTATAATACATAAATTCGAATCATTCTTTTTCGAGCCGTACGAGGAGAAAACCTCTTATACGTTTCTAGGGGGGGTTGTTCATTTATGTCTATCCCAATGAGTCATCTATCGAATCGTTGCAATTGATATTCGATCCCGAAGAGAGGGAAGAGATCTTCGTAAAGTGGGTTTTTACGATCCGATAAAGAACCAAACTTATTCAAATGTTCCTGCTATTCTATATTTCCTTGAAAAGGGCGCTCAACCTACAGGAACCGTTCATGATATTTCAAAGAAGGCGGAGGTGTTTAAGGAACTTCGAATTAATCAAATGAAATAAAAAAAAAAGGGGGGGGTACCCAGACCCAGTATCTAGCTTTGTCTAATTGCTTCTCCGCCATTCCTTTTTTTGCTCTATTCATTGTTGCTCCCACATGATCCCATATCATAGAACAATAAAAAATATCTTCTATTGATATGAGACAGATAGAAAAAAAAATGGAGTGAGTAGATGAAATAACTGGGTAATGATGGGATTACCACCAATCGGATGGTTTTCGTTGGGACTCCACCAACAAATAAAGGGTCAATCTTGCTTATTGTACCTCTATTGAAGAAACCCGAGGTTTTTTCCTACTTTTTCCTTATTTATTCCACTTTCATTTCTTATCTATGTATATGTAGTGCCACTCCAACACAAGTCCTTATTTTCTTTATTGTTATTGAATTGAATTTGTTTTCTCAATATTCAATTCATATTGACAATGGTGTATCGAACAAATATAATTCGATCGTGGATAAATAGATCTATTTATCTACATCCCATAAGTTTGTTTCTTTATTTCACTCAAATGATGGGTTCGTCAGATTCGCTGTGACACAAGAAGTATCTTAGTTAATATAATGAAAAAAAAAAAATAGGGTATGGGCAGTCTATCCATTTTTACATCTTTTTAGATTTTCTCTCTATTTATCCCAGAATCTGTTGCATTTTAATCCGATCCTCCGTTCATTTTTATGTTCACAATTGATCATCAAATCTTTCTTTTTGATTTGTTGCTAGTTTAATGTTTTGACGGGATCGGGCAATCCAATCTCTTTATTATATATATTTCTATTTATTTTCTTATTATTCCGATTGTATCTACACACCGTATTATATTTATACGGGTTGCTAACTCAACGGTAGAGTACTCGGCTTTTAAGTGCGGCTATGCTCTTTTACACATTTGGATGAAGCAACGGATTCGTCCATACCATTGGTAGAGTTTGTAAGACCACGACTGATCCTGAAAGGGAATGAATGGAAAAAACAGCATGTCGTATCAATGGAGAACTCTTAGAATACTTCATCCTTACCGGATCGGTACAAAATCTCGTTTTGATTCTTGGAACGGAGTCAAATCAATTCACAGTTTGGTCGAGTGAATAAATGGATAGAGCCTTATGGCTCCAATTATAGGGAAATAAAAAGCAACGAGCTTCTGTTTGTTCTTAATTCGAATGATTACCCGATCTAATTAGACGTTAAAAATATATTAGTGCCCAATGTGGGAAAGGGTTCTCTTGTGAGTGGATCATCGATTCTTTTTTTTTTCATGAATCCTAACTATTCTCTATTATGTAGTGGAGACGAATGTGTAGAAGAAACGGTATACTGATAAAATGAATTATTCCAAAGTCAAAAGAGTGATCGGGTTGCAAAAATAAAGGATTTCGAACCATCTCTTGTAACTATAACGAACACAAACAAATTGGATGGAAAAAGATAGGATCCGTTGATTGTCTTTCTTGTGTCCAGGGTATCTATTTTTTTTCTTAACTATATACCATACCTTGTTCTGACCGTATCGCACTATGTATTATTTGATAGCTCAAGAAATACCCCATTTGGTTTAAGTGTAATTTCAAATGGAGGAATTACAAGGATATTTCGAAATAGATGGATTTCGGCAACAATACTTCCTATATCCGTTTCTATTTCAAGAATATATCTACGCACTTGCTCATGATCATGCTTTAAATGGGTCGGTTCTTTATGAACCCATGGAAAATTTAGGCCATGACAATAAATCCAGTTCACAAATTGTGAAACGTTTAATTACTCGAATGCAT